GAGCGGGGCAAATACTTCTCTTAATTAACAATTAAACGCTTTTTTATAAGCTACCCTCTCTCTTTTAATTTTCGGCTCCCGCCCCACCAATAAAAAAATTCCAAAATACCAAGAGGCAGAGCCTAGATCAATCTTTCTTCTGATTTGCAGTCAGAAACCCCCTAAGGAAGACTCCAAATGATAAAAATTTTTGGGACCAAAATAAGCAAAAATAAAGGGCCCAAATGAAACCCCCCCACCCCATAAACAACCTCCTTAACCGAATGGGGAGCCGAGACCTGCCTACTAACAGACCCATGAGACACCTGCCTATACAAAAACAAAGAGTAGGCCCCTACAATAAAAGCAACCACAGCCAATACTGGGGCCGAAAAAATAGAAGAGAAAATTGCCCTAGAAACCAGCATAATTTCCCTCAGGAGATTAATAGAAGGGGGAGCCGACATATTAATGGAGTTAAAAAAAAACCACATCAAAATCAGGCTTGGCCTGACAACCAGCAATCCCTTAGTGACCATAAATCTTCGAGAATTAGTAACCCCATACCAATTGTTGGCCAGGGCGAATATAGCTGAAGAACAAACTCCATGAGAAACCATCAAAGCCAGAGCCCCCCCCCACCCCCAGGACAAACTAGAAACCACCCCAACTACCACGAGCCCCATATGCCCAATCGAAGAATAAGCAATCAAAGATTTTATGTCAGATTGTCGCAAACAAATTATTCCGGTAACGACCCCACCCCACAAAGAAACCCTAAAAAGACCCGGAAGAACACTAGAATTTAGCTTTAACAAAGGAAGCCCTACCCGCATCAACCCGTACCCACCCAATTTTAATAGTAACCCCGCTAAAACCATGGACCCCGCTACAGGAGCTTCAACGTGGGCCTTGGGGAGCCACAAATGAGCCATATACATCGGCATCTTTACAAGAAAAGCCACTAAACAAGCCATCCACCAAGTTGAGAGGACTAAATCAGAAGAAAAAATAACCCGTTTAGTTATCATAAAAAAAAATCTAGAGTGAAAATTTAGTCGGTGAAAAAAAATTAAACAGACCAACAAAGGCATAGATCCCACTAGGGTATACATTAGTATATATATTGAGGCCTGAACCCGTTCCGGCTGGTATCCCCAAACCATAATTATAATAAGAGTCGGAATCAGAGAAGCCTCAAATAAGATAAAAAAAAAAAGACTCGAGTCTACTGAAAAGCACAGGATTAAAATTACAGCTAGCATAGCAACAGTAACAGTAAACTTTTTTGTAGCCTTTACCCCTAATGGGGTGGCCTGAACCATAACCACCGAAATCCAGAAAGACAAGACAACAAGGGGCTTAGAGACCCCGTCCCTAGTAAAAACTGAACTAGGACTCACCTCCATAAGAGAGGACAAAAACAAGTCTACAATGGAAAAAAAACTGCCCACTAACATGGTGTTGACAAAAACACTGGGAAGGAATTTTTTCTGGGCCATAATAATCCCCACTATCCCCATAACTATCACTCTAAAACTCATGGTAGAAGAACCCATTTGAAGATTTACAGTCTCCCGTTTTCTATTAAACTACTCTACCAAGAAAGACTATAAACAAGGATGCACTCCGGGACCAAAACAGACAGAGTTACTGGAAGGTAACACTTTCAAGTCAACCCCATTAATAAATCGTAACGCAACCGAGGCAGTGCCCCCCGCACCCAGACAAAACAAAAGGTAATAGCCCCCACCTTCACCCACAACAAATAACTCCCCAAAAATAAAATAGAAGTTAAGAAAGACAAAAAAATAATTCTAACATACTCCCCCATAAAAATTAGGGCAAACCCCGCCCCACCATACTCGATATTAAAACCAGACACTAACTCTGACTCCCCCTCTGCAAAATCAAACGGGGCCCGATTTGTTTCTGCTAAAGAAGTCACAACCCACATAACCATAATAGGAGGAAATAACAAGAAACCCCAAGGAATCCTAGGCATCTTAAGAAAGTCATATACCATGAATAAACACAGAGGCATTAGGATAATCAGAACCATTGTAACCTCATAGGAAATAGTTTGGGCTACGCTTCGAACCGCCCCCAAAAGGGCGTATTTTGAATTTGAGGCCCACCCAGCCATAAAAACCGGGTAGACACTAAGCCTTGAGACACACAAAAAAAACAGGGCCCCATGCCCTAAATGAACCCTGCCCCCTGAATAGTAATTCACCCACATTAACAAAGCCAAAGCCAAAGCCAACCCTGGAGCAACAAAAAACCCTCACCTAGAATACATAGGCCTAGCCATCTCCTTAGACAAAAGCTTTGCGGCGTCTAAAAAAGGCTGAAGCACCCCAGCATACCCCACCTTATTGGGCCCCTTACGAATTTGAATATACCCCAAAATCTTCCGTTCTATCAGGGTAAAAAAGGCCATGGCCAACAGGACTGGGACCATAACTATCACACTATACAAAACACCCACCAAGGGACACAACTGACCGCTAATCCCCAAAACTAATGTTCTTATTAAACTACCCCCTGTATTACAGGATTCTATTCCTTTTCAGGGCTTAAACCTGATGCACTGATCTGCCACTGCAACTTATTAGAAAGGACCTCTTATCATTGGGGCATGAACCCAACAGCTTTCTTAGCTTATCTAACATTAGGCTCACCTTCCGGTAAGCCTACTTTGTTACGACTTATCTCCGCTTTCGTGGAGAGCGACGGGCGATTTGTGCACATTTTATTGCTTCATTCATAAGCTTTCTACCCTATTACTTTTAAGTTCTAAAAACTATTATTTAGACTTCTCCTGATAAAAAATGAAACCCATTTCACCTTTTCTATAGGCTGCACCTTGACCTGACATTCTGGTAAAAACCATTCCGCCCACTCTTTAGAAGTGGGCTAAAGACGGAGGTATACAGGCTGAATAACTAAAAAAAGTAGTGGAAGTCGTGGATCATCGATTCTAGAACAGGTTCCCCTAATAAGTTAAAACGCCGCCAGGTCCTTTGGGTTTTAGTACTGCCGTAGTCCCCTAGTTATTAGCATTTAAGCTTAGCATAGCGGGGTATCAAATCCCGGTTTGGAAGCTAAGTTTCGCGGCAAACCACAAGACAACTTAGAACTCTTAGACTTAATATTTTACCATCCAATTAGCAATCCTGCCTTCGCGGACCATCCGCACCACTAATTAATTTGATTTTGGCCTCTATGTATAACCGCGGTTGCTGGCACAAAGTTAACAGGCCATTAAATTCTAAGCTAAACCCAAACTTATTTGGTAGTTAATACTAACTACTGGTGTGGTGCAAAGCATTAGGAAACCTAATACTTCTCCTGGGAACCTTTAGAGACCGCCAGGAAGCTAGAGCGCGAAAACTACCATGTAACTCCAGAACAGCCCCAAATCTAAGCCAGAACCAAACTCCAAGCCAGAACCCCAACTAGAGTTTACTCTATTGCTTTCGCTTACCTGGCAAAACCAAGGAATTATATTCATTCTTCTATCCAAACTCTTTGCTGCCAACAATCCTTTCGTACTAATTGGCAGAGTAATAAATCAAGGATAGAAACCAACCTGGCTCACGCCGGTCTTAACTCAGATCGTGTAAAGTTTTAAAGGTCGAACAGACCCGCTCCCTAGCCTTCTGCAACTAGGAGCACCTTTAGTCCAACATCGAGGTCGCAACCCTCTCTTTCGATTAGAACTCTCCAGAGAGATTACGCTGTTATCCCTGAGGTAGCTTATAATCGTGAAACGGAAAAATCTAAAAAACATTTTACTAAAGGATATTTCTAGTAATTCCTCTGTTGCCCCAACAAAAGTGTCGCGTTTAGGCTACACTCAAGCTCCCAGGGTCTTTTTGTCCTATGAAAAAATTTGGGCCTCTTCACCCAAAAGTCAATTTCTAGATATTGTAAAGAGACAGCCAGTCCCCGTTTTACCTTTCATTCCATCCTACAATTACTAGGCTAATGATTATGCTACCTTTGTACGGTTAGGCTACCGCAGCCGTTTACTTAAGCACCGGGCAGGATAGACCTCTCATTAGTCCGAGAGGCGATGTTTTTGATAAACAGGCGAAAACTTAGTTTGCCGAGTTCCTTTCTACAATTATCTTTTTTCCTACAACTTATTTTCCTCAATACTCATTCCAGCATTGTTAAAATAGAATAAAATTTTTCTACCTATTCAAGTAGACTATCCAGGACTTAACCCACCATTAATAGTGCCACAATAACGTTGGCGGCTGCTTCTAAGCCTACTAAACTAAAACAAAGTCAAATCCTAGGCCATATCGAAGAGTTTATCCCCCCGATTTTACTTCTTAGAAAGATACTTATTCCTTTCTCCCTGAAAACCAGATATTACCCCTTTTGACAGGGATTTCCCCACTTTTGTTCCCTCTAAGAATTAGTTTTTACCCAACCCTGAATGTTCCTAACAGGGGGACAAAAGCTCAAGAGGTTTCGGGGCTTCCCAATCCTAGGAACCTACTAGCCGAACCATGATACCCAAGGTAACTGTTTTTAGCAATTCTTTTTTATTTAACTTGTCTTCTCAGTCTATCTAAACCCAAGAAGCTTGATATTCCCTATTAGTCCTAAGCCAATCGTACTATCTATACTAACCAAGCACCCAAGCACCCAGCCCAAAAATAAACTAGGTGTAATAAATTCCATACAGATAGGCATAAAAGAATGGTTGGCCCCACAAATTTCAGAACACTGCCCATAGTAAACCCCCACCACATTAGAAAACAACCTCAACCTATTAAGACGCCCTGGAATAGCGTCCAGTTTAACCCCCAGAGAAGGAATAGACCAGGAATGAATCACATCCGCCCTTGTCACCAGTGCCCGGATATGAGAGCCACAAGGCAACACCAACCGGTTATCCACCTCTAATAACCGAAAATCCCCCGAAGCCAAATCTCCGGGAGCTACCATATAAGAGTCAAACATTAAAGGAGAACCTGGAGCATCAGAATACTCGTACCTCCAAAACCACTGATGTCCCACCACCTTCAGGGTTAAAGAGGGGTCCAGGATATTATCAGACATATAGAGCAAGTTTAGGGAAGGCAAAGCCAAAAAGACCAGAACCACCGCGGGCAGCAACGTTCAAGCGAATTCTAACCGGTGGCTCTCAAGGATATTACGAGAAGAAAAACAGCCCCTTAAACACGGGAGCGAGATATATATAACCACCACCAGAATAGCCACTACACCCATTATAACATAGTCATGAAAAAAAACAGTCTGCTCTATTACAGGAGAAATTCCATCTTGTAACCAGTAAGCCATAACTTAAAACCCTGTAAACCAAAGGGACTATAAACACCCCCACCACAAAAAAAAGCCTATAAGACTGGCCTATAACCTTATTTACCATCAAAATCTTGTACCCCAGGGAAATATAGGCAAAAAGACTCAGAACAGACAAAATTGTAACCATAAAAGCAAGGCCCCTTACCTGCCCCTGAACCAGGCCCCCTACAACCCTTCATTTTAATATAAACCCTACCGTAGGGGGGAACCCCCCCAACCCTACCAAAAAACAAAGACCCCAAAAACGAACCTTACCTTCCGGGTAACTGAAAAACAAAATTAAACCTAGTATGATAAAAAAATAGACCCCATAAAAAAATCCCAAATACCCAGGGCAATATAAGATAACCAATAACATCCACCCCGTCTGGTTAATAGAAGAAAAAGCCAAAACCCGACGAATTGCCACCTGCCCAACAATTCCAAAAGCCCCCCACAACACTGAGACCACCCCGCATACCAAAAGACCCTCAAATCGACTGGTCAACAACAACAACGGGACCATTTTTAAAACCACTAAAACCAAAAAGCAGTTAAACCAAGTAACCTCATCTACAACTATAGGCACCCACATATGAAAAGGAGCGGCCCCTATCTTAACAAACAACCCAGAAGTTACTAAGATATTAAGGTCCAGCAAAGCCCCGATCAGGACCAGATAAGACCCGATCTCCTGGAACAGAAAATAAGTGAAAGCCCTATAAATCTCCGTACAAGACCTAGAACAAGATAGAAGTACCACAAAACAAATCCTCCTAATCTCGAACCCTACCCAAATTAAAATTCAATTAGAAGCAGCCAAAGATATCCCCACCCCACCCAAAACCCTGGTATAAAGAACAATCTCTAACAAAGAATAAGAAGATCTCTCCTCTGGTTTTGGTTAGAAGCCTAAACTCTTTTATTCTACCACTTCCAAACCCTGCTTTTTTTACTTACCAGTTCCCTCCCACTAGACCGGCCATACATTCCATCCCACCACACTAAGCTCGACCACACTAAAACAAAAAAAACTCTAAAAATATACAAACTAGACCATCCTATTGGGGACAACTGGGGAATTAAACACTGCTTCTGGCTACTTAAGAACGACAAACTTATATTATATATTAACTAAGCGTTTTAACTGCCCCAACAATAAATATTAATGTATAAAAAAATCCACACAACATCAACAAAATGCCAGTACCACGCAGCCGCCTCAAACCCAAAATGATGAGAAGAAGAAAGGTGGTACTCCCAGTGGCGGAAAAGAGTAACCCCCAAAAAAATACTGCCGATCATGACATGGGCCCCGTGAAACCCCGTAGCCACAAAAAACACCGACCCGAAAACCCTATCCGAAACAGAAAAAGAAGTCACCCTATACTCCTGCAGCTGAAGCTTAGTAAAGTACACCCCCAAAACTACCGTAAAAAGCAGCCACCAAAAACCATCCCTATGACTCCCCCCAATAATACTATGGTGAGCCCAAGTTACAGTTGCCCCCGAAGCTAGCAACACTAAGGTATTGAGTAAAGGAACCCCCAAAGGGTTTAAAGTTTTAATCCCCACTGGGGGCCAAACTCTCCCTAACTCGTAAACAGGAGATAAAGCCGAGTGAAAATAAGCTCAAAAAAAAGCAAAAAAGAAACACACTTCTGACACAATAAATAAAATTATACCAAACCGAAGTCCTCGAACCACAAAAGAGGTATGAAATCCCTGATAGGTTCCCTCACGCACTACATCCCGCCACCAAAACAACATCGTCCCGACAATCAAAACCCCAGCCATTCCTATTACCCCTATAGACCCCCCATGCATCCACACTGCTAAGCCGACAGTCAGTGCCAAGCCTCCAACTGCCCCCATTAAAGGCCAAGGCCTAACTTCTACTAAATGAAAAGGAGTTCGAACCATACACCATAGAAAACTTCCTTCTGCTTGGAAGGCAGACATACCCGGATACTGATGGTGCACACATTTACAAGGTTAAGATTTATTCTCCCGCCCGACCGAAGAAGAGCCACCAAAACAGCCAGCCCTAAACTAGCCTCACAAGCCCCCACCACTAGTAAGCCCAACCCCAAGTAAGGCTCGTACTCCCCCGGTCCCACCATCACAATTAAAACAGCCCTCAACATTAGAGCCTCTAAACAAATCAGTAGGTTTAAATAGTGGCCACGATTAGAAAGCAGCCCCCTAAAAGCCAAAAAACAAAACCTCAAAGAAAAAATAGGCCATAAGCATTAGCTTCTGATTGCTTTCAAGGCAATTCTATTACGACCATATTAGAAGGGGCACACCATTTTCAGAGTAAAAATCTAAAGCTTTTCTTAAGCTACCTCCCACGGATTGCTCAATGCAACTCTAGCTTGAAGGGCTAACATGTATAAACACCCAACCCGCATAAGGATAGATCATCTGTACATCTTCAGTGTAAAGCTTTTTTTAAGCTACTCATACCCTCTTAATCTTTCGGGCCGAAACCAAACGCATTAAGCTCATGCTCCAAGGAAGATTAGGGGTCTCCCCTCTATGGCTTACAAGACCACTTGCTAGTAGCTTCCTAACCAAACCATCCAATCCAAACACCCCTCCACCCACTCATAAATTGCCCCCCCCACCAAAATCAAAAAAAAAAGTATTATCCAGGGAGCCCATCCAAACCTAAAAATAATAAAGGGGAGAGGAAGAACCAAGGCCAACTCAATATCAAACACTATAAACACCACGGCCATCAAAAAAAATCGAAAAGAAAACGGCGACCGAGAAGACTCCTTCGGGTCAAACCCACACTCAAACGGAGACATTTTAGACCAGCTTCAACTGCTCTTAAAAGAAATGACAACAGAAATCAAGTAAACAACTAAAGGAATCAGGCCAGAAAAAACAAACGTAAAAAAAATCACAAGGTTATTAGCTCTACTAAACGCATCCAGTATCAAGGGATACAACTAACCCCATAAAAAAGGACGAAGAGGAGCCTTATAATAATGGCAGAGCATAGCCACTACTAACAACGCCACAAGAAGAAACCTCCCATAACAAACTAAAATTCTAAACCTAACCTCATCTAACACCTGCGAGCCGTTTTTTTCAGCCTCTAATAAGGAAGTCCCCACCCTACCCGGGGAAACCAGGACCCCCACCAAAAAAACAGCCACCCCCACTCTTAAGCCAGCCCACAAAGAAGCCCCTCCCTTACCCCCAAAATTCGGGGTCATAGCAGTTATATACCCAAATATCACCAGAATTCCCCCAATATAAATAATAAACACCACCAGCCTAAATCAAACCTGCAATTCTACAGCCACAATTAGGCAGCATAAAAGCCTAACCAATAGTAAAGCTACCCCCAATCCCGCGGGATGGATAATAACTCTAAACAAAACTATTAAACCAATTAACATCGAGCCAAAATAATCCACTGCACTAGGACATTCCCTTCTCTAATTGCAAATTAGACCTTTTAACTAAAGTATAGTGCCAGTTCACCCAAAAAACCGCCCCCACTAACACCCACCCCCTAAAAAAAACCAAGGGCTTAAGAGTCCTTAGCTGAAAATTTCAGCCATACCTAAACATGGGCACCAAAATATACCCCGAACTTTTTGCTGTAAGATACTCATTTCACCCCTGATCAAGCACCTTTATTATAGCACCAGACCCCCCCAATCCGTAACCAACCACAGGCAACCTTAAATCCTTTAGGAACCACATTTGCATAAGTAAAAAATTAAGCCCCACTCCCCCAATCCCATAGAGTAAAATAAAACCCCTCAACAAAATGCCCCCCCCAATAGACAAAACAGGAAGCAGAAACAGCTCCCAAGATAGAACAACCACCTCACAAATAGGAACCAAAACTCGACTTATAACCGCCCCCCCCAAAACTGACCCTACAGATAGGGCCAGTATAGGAACAGTTATAATTCTATCCTGATCCCTTAAACAGTTCAGCCCCCCCTGATTTGGCCTCCCCCACAACGTGTAGTAAGCCATTCGGACACAATACGGAACTGTTAAATTTAAACTAATCAAAAAAAAAACTAAAACTAAAACGGGGAATCCCCTTATAACCCTCCTCTGAATAATCATATCCTTGGAATAGAAAGCCGCCAAAAACGGGGTCCCTCTCATAGCCAAAAAAGAAACATTCATAGAAGCAACTGTGACCGGAAACTGCCCTGAAAGCATCCCCACTGATCGCAAGTCCTGAGACCCCCCATGCCTGTGGATAATATTACCAACCGCTAAAAACAAGAGGGCCTTAAATAAAGAATGTATGATCAAGTGGAACAAACAAATTTCAGGACTTATTAAAACCAAAGAACAAAATATTAACCCAAGCTGACTCAAAGTAGATAGGGCCACTACCTTTTTTAAATCTCTTTCTACCAAGGCAACCCTTCTAGCTATCAAAGTGGTGGAAACCCCAAGAAAAAGAACCACCCCCCAAACAAATGCAGAAGAAAACAATATTCCATGAAATCGAATCCTCAAATAAACCCCAGCAGTAACCAGAGTCGAAGAGTGAACCAAAGCTGAAATGGGAGTTGGAGCAGCTATTGCCGCTGGCAACCACGAAGAAAAAGGAATCTGAGCCCTCTTAGTAGAAGCCGCGACCACTACTATTACCCCAAGAACTATACCAATTATTTCCTGGTACAAAATCCTCCAGTGACCAAAACATAGAAACCCAGCAATTACTAAGACCAAACAAGCATCCCCCACCCGGTTTATTAAAGCCGTAATTATCCCCGAAGCCAACGACTTTTTATTTTGATAGTAGATCACCAAACAAAAAGAGATTAATCCCAAGCCATCTCAGCCCAGCAACAAAGAAACTAAATTAGGCACATAAATTAAAATGTTTATACTCACCACAAACAACACCGTAATAAAACCAAAACGTCGCGGAAAAATCTCCCTAGACATATAAGAATGGGAGTACCAAAAGACCAGACCGGAAATTATTAACACCACCAAAGAAAAAAAAATCCCCATCTTATCCAGTAAAATGGGAAAAAAAAAACAAACGGGGCCAACCGAAAACAACTCCCACTCCAAAAGAACTGCCTTAAAGTATCTACAAGAAACCCCTAAAGGAATAAGCATAGACCTTCTTAAAACCAAAACCAAAGAGAGGCTCTTAAAAATAGTCACAGAGTCTAGATCCCCTATTTTCAGCTTTGAAGGCTAACAGTTTAAATAACTTAAAACTCCCCTGTAAAAAGGAATCAACCTGCCCTAAGCCCCAAAAACTTATGTGCTCTACACCATATACAGATTTATCCCGAATGATCCTCCGCGTATAAAGACACCAGCAAAAAAAAAATATAACCCTGTACCATACAAACTATAATCTCGAATAAGATATACATTACAGCCGGAACACACAACCCAAAAAAACAAAACCCCCTAAAAGGAAGCATCATTATGCCCCACAACCCGAGTACAACATGACCAACAGCTATATTAGCTGCTAAACGTACAGTTAAAGTCAAGGGACGAATAAGCAAACTTACAAAATCCACTATAATAAGAAATGGGTTTAGCCACCAGGGAGCCCCAGACGGAAGCATATGGCCAACAGTCCTATAAAACCCGTAGAAAATTCTAGACAAAATAAGCCCCAACCACACCGTCAACCCCACTGTAAAGTTGGGCAGTAGATGCGTAGAAATTCCAAAAACCATTGGAAACAGCCCTATTAAATTTAAACTCATAACTAAAAAAAATAGAGGCCCCACAACCCCTGAAAATCCCGAAATCCGAGATCCCTTCCCCTGGAAGCATATGGCCAACAGTCCTATAAAACCCGTAGAAAATTCTAGACAAAATAAGCCCCAACCACACCGTCAACCCCACTGTAAAGTTGGGCAGTAGATGCGTAGAAATTCCAAAAACCATTGGAAACAGCCCTATTAAATTTAAACTCATAACTAAAAAAAATAGAGGCCCCACAACCCCTGAAAATCCCGAAATCCGAGATCCCTTCCCCTGTTTTAGCTGTCCCATAGAAATCCCTATAGCCATACGTAGAACAACCTGAAAACTCCTGGGAGCCCTCCAAACCCCCCCCACAGACGCTAGAACTATAACAAGAGGAACCCCCCAACACAATATAGCCCCCCAACGATTTCTATTCTGAAAATCTAAAGAAGAAAATAACTCCCCCAACATAGGAATGACTTAAAACTTAGTATCTTCAAGGCCACATCCTGAAATCTTAATTTAGACTATTTAAGCAGTATAAAATTCTATCCCAAATCTTTTGAGAGAATGGATACAAGAAAAAAAAAAAAAAATAAACCACTGTCAGGCCTAAGCCTAGGGCTGTGTAGGGGCTCTCTACAGGGCTATGCCCAATCCACGTTAGGAGAACCATGACTGAAACAAAACCCCAAAACAAAAACTGACTGGGGGGGTACATTCTCCTCCCCTGAAACTTTCCGGCGAAGAATAAGGGAATCCCAAATAAAATTAATATTCTAGAACCCATAACCGCTACCCCCCCCACCTTATTTGGGATAGACCGCAGGATTGCATAAAGCCACAAAAAATACCACTCTGGCATAATATGTGTTGGAGTAACCAGGGGATTAGCAGGAGTAAAATTTTCTGGGTCGGATAGAAAATAGGGCCACAAAAAAGCACCACACAGAACTAAAAACACTACCCCCAGGACCCCCACAAAATCCTTTCTGGTGTAAAACGGGTGGAATGGGACCAAGGCCCCCGAAGAAACCTTAACCCCCAAGGGATTAGAAGAACCTCTTACATGGAGTAGAAAAATATGAACTAAAGCCAATCCTACCAAAATCATGGGGAGAAGAAAATGTAATGTATAAAACCGAGTCAATGTAGGCCCCCCAACAGAAAATCCCCCCCACAACCAAATTACAAGGCTTTTTCCTAAATACGGAATAGCTGAAAAAATATTAGTGATTACAGTCGCCCCCCAAAAAGATATTTGGCCCCACGGCAAGACATACCCCAGAAACGCAGTCGCTATAGAAACAACAAAAATAACAACCCCAACCCCCCACACTGCCACCAAAGAGAAAGAACCGTAATAGATCCCCCGCCCTATATGGCAGTACAAAAGAAAAAAAAATATTGAAGACCCCCACACATGCACTAGACGGATCACCCAGCCCCCACTCACGTCCCGCATAATATGGTCAATCGACATAAAAGCCAAATCTCTTCTTGGTAAATAGTGCATCGACAGAAAGGCCCCCCTCAAAATTTGCAGGGCTAACACCCCCCCCAAAAGCGAACCAAAATTTCAAGACACAGAAAGATTCCTCGGCATTGGGACATCTAAAACTCTCCGAACAGACCGTAACATCAGAGCACCAAAGGATCTTCCCAGTGTAAGGGGGAGGCATCTTAATGCTTTGCCCTGACTAAACAACTAACTTTGGGGCCTCCACATTAGTGTGGAAGCTTCGGGGGGCCAAGTAACAAGACGTCTCTTGGTTCCTTGAAACCCACCTAACAAACATGCATGGCCGAGCCTTCATCAAACCCTCCCAAACGATCACCAAAAACATCAGCATAGCCGCAAAAGAAATAATCCTCCCCAAAGATGACACAACATTCCACCCAACATAAGCGTCCGGATAGTCAGAATACCGACGGGGCATTCCAGCAAGCCCAAGAAAATGCTGTGGAAAAAATGTCAAGTTAACCCCGACAAATATTACTAAAAAATGAGCCTTAAGCCACCGAGGGTGGAGTGTGACCCCACAGAACAGTGGGAATCAGTGAATAAACCCAGCGAACAAGGCAAAAACCGCCCCCATCCTAAGAACATAGTGAAAGTGAGCAGTAACATAGTAAGTGTCGTGAAGAACCGTATCCAAAGAGGAATTAGCCAGAACCACCCCAGTCAACCCCCCAATAGTAAATAAAAAAATAAACCCTAAAGACCACCACAACTGGGGAGGGAACTGGTCACTAGACCCGTGCAAAGTAGCTAACCATCTAAAAACCTTAATCCCAGTGGGAATAGCAATTACCATAGTAGCAGAAGTAAAATAAGCCCGAGTATCCACATCTATGCCCACCGTAAACATGTGGTGGGCCCAAACAACAAACCCTAGCAACCCAATAGACAACATAGCATAAATCATTCCTAAATGACCGAACGCCTCCTTCTTCTTAGAAAAAGAAATAACAGTATGGGAAATAATCCCGAATCCTGGGAGAATAAGAATATAAACCTCCGGATGGCCAAAAAACCAAAATAAATGCTGAAAAAGAACCGGGTCCCCCCCTCCAGCCGGGTCAAAAAAAGAAGTGTTAAAATTACGATCCAATAAGAGCATGGTAATAGCCCCAGCCAATACCGGAAGGGAAAGCAACAGAAGAACAACTGTAATAAGTACAGACCACACAAATAATGGAACATTTTCCATCTTGAACCCCCCAGGCTTCATGTTTATAACAGACCCAATAAAATTAATGGCCCCCAAAATTGAAGAAGCCCCAGCCAAGTGCAAAGAAAAAATAGCCAAATCTACGGCGGGACCCCCATGGGCCCCTACCCTTGACAAAGGGGGGTATACTGTTCACCCAGTCCCCGCCCCCGCCCCCATTGCAGCAGACCCAAGAAGTAATAAGAGAGCCGGAGGCAAAAGCCAAAAACTCATATTATTTATCCGGGGGTATGCCATATCAGGAGCCCCAATCATCAGGGGAATTAGCCAATTCCCGAACCCCCCAATTATCACCGGCATAACTAGAAAAAAAATTATAACTAAAGCATGGGCCGTAACAATAACATTGTAGAGCTGATCATTTCCAAGCATCCTCCCAGGCTGACCGAGTTCTGCTCGCACCAGCAACCTCAAAGCCAGCCCCACCAATCCCGACCAAACACCAAAAATAAAATACAAAGTTCCAATATCCTTATGATTTGTTGATATAAACCAACGTTGCAG